TTTTGATTGGTACTGCAGTCGCTCTTTGGTTGGGTATTGGTGCAACATTACCTATTGATAAATCCCTAACTTTAGGTCTTTTTTAATTTGAATCAATTGTGAAATAACACGACGTGTGTATCTAGGGAATAGTCGCTTGAAAGCGAATTCTCCCTAGATACATCTATTCAATTCTGAATTTCTTTGGAATATATGAATTGTGCTAAAGATTCAAAACCTATTTTCATCTTAATGAAAAAAAAAGACGAAAAAAAATCCAATAGATTTAAAACTTCTTTTTTGGTAAATCAATTGCGAAATGTTTTTCTAGAATGACCAATATCTGTTTTATATCTTCTAGGCGCAAATGTTCAATTTTCATGAGATCTTCCTGACTGTTATTCAAAAGGTCCAATAATGTATATATATTGGACTTTTTGAGGCAATTATAGACCCTGGGAGAGAATTCTGATTGGTCAATAAAAATCGATTTCAATGCTATTTTTTTTTTGTTTTTTCTGAGTTTATCCAATTTATCGTGAAAGGTAAGAGGGGATAAAGGAACCGTGTGTTGATTGTCCTCTAAAGGTAAGTTTTCTTCTTTCTTATGTAAAAAGGGAATAAATAAATCAATCAAATTCCGGCAGGCTTCATGAAGTGCTTCTTTCGGAGTGAAACTCCCATTTGTCCATATTTCGAGAAAGAGTATCTCTTGTTTTTCATTCCCATTCCCATAAGAATGAATACTATGATTCGCATTTCGAACAGGCATGAATACAGCATCTATAGGATAACTTCCATCTTGAAAGTTATGTGGCATTTTGATAAGATATCCGCGATTTCTCTCGATTTGTAATCCAATACACAAATCAATTGGTTCTGTCAAGCTAGCTATATGTTGTGTATTATCAACGATTTCTACATAAGGTGGTAAGATGATATCTTGAGCAGTTACATATCCTGGACCTCTGACACAAATAGATGCGTCACAAGTTCCATATAGATTACTTCTCAATACAATTTCTTTTAAATTCATTAAAATTTCATGGACCGATTCTTGAATACCCGCTATGGTAGAATATTCATGTGGGACGTTCTCAGATTTTACACGTGTGATACATGTTCCTTCTATTTCTCCAAGTAAAGCTCTTCGCATCGCAATGCCTATTGTGTCGGCTTGACCTTTCATAAGTGGAGACAGAATAAAGCGTCCATAATAAAGACGTTTACTGTCTTCTCTTGATTCAACACACTTCCACTGTAGTGTCCGAGTAGATACTGTTACTTTCTCTCGAACCATAGTAATATTATTTTATTTGATTGAATCATTTATTTCTCTTGTTTCTCTTGAAATTTTTTCAATGTTCATTTCTACACACGTCTTTTTTTCGGGGGTCTGCAACCATTATGTGGCATAGGGGTTACATCCCGTACGAAAGTTAATAGTATACCACTTCTACGAATAGCTCGTAATGCTGCGTCTCTTCCGAGACCGGGACCTTTTATCATGACTTCTGCTCGTTGCATACCTTGATCTACTACTGTACGAATAGCATTTGCTGCTGCAGTTTGAGCGGCAAAGGGTGTCCCTCTTCTCGTACCCTTGAATCCACAAGTACCCGCTGAGGACCAAGAAACCACCCGACCCCGTACATCTGTAACCGTGACAATGGTATTATTGAAACTTGCTTGAACATGAATAACCCCCTTTGGTATTCTACGTGCACTCTTACGTGAACCAATACGTCCATTTCTACGTGAACCAATTCTCGGTATAACTTTTGCCATATTTTATCATCTCATAAATATGAGTCAGAGATATATGGATATATCCATTTCATGTCAAAACAGATTCCTTATTTGGACATCGAGTCCTTTAGTGAGTCTGATTATCCTTGTCTTTGTTTATGTCTCGGGTTGGAACAAATTACTATAATGCGCCCCCGCCTACGGATTAGGCGACATTTTTCACAAATTTTACGAACAGAAGCTCTTATTTTCATATTTGTCATTCCTTATCTTAATTCTGAATCTACTTCTTGGAAGAAAATAAGTTTCTTGAAATTTTTCATCTCGAATCATATTGAATAAAAACCACCTAATCCTTCCAATCCTTGTTGCGGAGTCGATAAATTATACGTCCTCTGGTTGAATCATAACGACTTACTTCAATTTTGACTCTATCTCCTGGCAGTATCCGTATAAAACTACGCCGGATCCTTCCTGAAACATAACCCAGAATCAGATCTTCATTATCTAACCGAATCCGGAACATACCATTGGGAAGCGATTCAGTAATTAAACCTTCATGAATCCATTTTTGTTCTTTCATTCCAGGTAAAGCCTCCTTGAAGTATCAACTAATGGAGGAGGAACGATATTAGACAACTCGTCCCTTTTCTTTTTTTTAGAAATAGGAAGAAGTTTCGGATCCAATTTGGATATTAAAAGGATTACCATATATAACACAAAATTTCTCCGCCGATTCCTTCGAGTCGAGCCTCTCGGTCTGTCATTATACCTCGAGAAGTAGAAAGAATTACAATCCCCATCCCACCTAAAATTCTAGGAATTCGTTGAGAGTTCGAATAGATTCGTAGACCGGGTCGACTGATCCGTTTTAAATTTAAAAAATTTCTATAGAGTCTTTTCCTATTCCTTCTATGCCGCAGGTTTAAAACCAAAAAAGATTTGTTTTTTTCTCGATGTTTTCTAACGTTTTCAATAAAACCTTCTCGGAAAAGTATTTTAACAATATTTTCGGTAATATTAGTAGATGCGATGCGAACCACTCTTTTTCTATCCATATCAGCATTTCGTATAGAGGTTATTATCTCAGCAATAGTGTCCCTACCCATGGTGAACTAAAATTAAGGGTGCCCCAAAATTTGATATAATCAACATGTTTTTCTTTTTTTTTTTTTTACTTATTTGTTTTATGAATATGAATTATTAAAGGTATATGCGTGAGACACAATCTACTAATTAATCTAGTTCTTTCAAATACCCACTATAAACATATCAGTGATCTCATTTTATAATACCTCGGGAGCTAATGAAACTATTTTAGTAAAATGGAATTGTCTCAATTCCCGGGGGATCGCACCAAAAATTCTAGTTCCTTTTGGATTTCCTTCTTGATCAATCACAACTGCAGCATTGTCATCATATCGTATTATCATACCGCTGTCACGTTTAAATTCTTTACAGGTACGAACAATTACAGCTCTGACTACTTCTGATTTTTCTAGGGGCATATTTGGTACTGCTTCTTTGATCACAGCAACAATAATGTCACCAATATGAGCATATCGACGATTGCTAGCTCCTATGATTCGAATACACATCAATTCTCGAGCCCCGCTGTTATCTGCTACATTTAAATGGGTCTGAGGTTGAATCATATCAATTTTTTAGTCTATTCTTCCAATGCAAAGGATGAAGAAAAAAAAGGAATATTTTTGTCCAAAAAAAGAAACTTGCATCCCCAAGATTCATTTCTGTTGGTTCTACATTTTTATCCCGAAATAATGAATTGAGTTCGTATAGGCATTTTGGATGCTGCTATTGAAATAGCCCTTCTAGCTATATTTTCGGTTACTCCACCCATTTCATATAGTATTCGACCTGGTTTAACAACAGCTACCCAATATTCAGGGGATCCCTTTCCCGAACCCATACGTGTTTCAGCGGGTCTTACTGTAACCGGTTTGTCTGGAAATATACGGACCCAGATTTTTCCACCACGGCGTGCATTTCGTGTCATTGCTCGTCGACCTGCTTCGATTTGTCTAGATGTGATCCAAGCAGGTTCAAGTGCCTGAAGAGCATATTTACCGAAACAAATATGATTACCTCGATAAGATATTCCCTTCAGTCTTCCTCTATGTTGTTTACGGAATCTAGTTCTTTTGGGGTTATAGTTGATGGTTGTTTTACAATTCCATCTCTACTACAGAACCGGACGTGAGAGTTTCTTCTCATCCAGCTCCTCACGAATAAAAGGATTAAAAACATTTAATTGAAATGATTAACATTTTTATAAAAAATAAATATTTTTTAGAACGTTCTAAAAAATATTTATTTTGTTTTGTCCTTTATCCAAGTTTAGCAACTAAAAAAAAGTTTTCGCGGGCGAATATTTACTCTTTCAATCTCTATTTTATTTGTAGGGCTCGTTCGTGACTTCTCTCAATAGATGAATTGATATCCGGTTCATTTCGCCATCCCGACTAGTGAATCATTAAGATTCATTTTTTCAATAAAATCTTTTGCATGCACAGGTTCCATCGTTCCCATCGCTTCGTACTTAATGATTAGGTCCGAATTCTACAATGGAGCTCATAATCCAATTTGTTCCTGAGTCAATCTTCTTAGTCTTTATTGGCTCCAAGCTCTTTATTTTTTTCTTGATTCATTTAATATTTAATTATGGACGAATCAATTAGTATTGATGCTTTATTACACTGTCTTTTATGAGATGACTCGTAGACCTTACATATTTGAATTCTATATCATTGATATTCTTTTTCTCTCTTTCTCTCATCCTTCCATTTATCCACACCTTTACTTCTTTCATTTTGTTTTACAACTTCTAATTTTCTAATTAAAGTTTATGCAAAAAAATTTCAGTTGCTACAAAGATATGACTGATTTATCATATCTTGACTGGTTCTTTAGATCCAGATAATACGAAGCGATGAGTTGGTTATTAGTTCATACTATGGGGCTGGTCCTTTTTTAATCCTAACCCTTAAAAACCAACGAGTCACACACTAAGCATAGCAATTATATCAAATGGTCAATTGAATTTTTATTCAACCCTATAGAATTAAGAATTAGAATTGCTCATTTTGATTCACCAGAAAAAGAATGAACGAGTTTCCATTTTTTTGTTCTATCAATGGATAGAAGGGAAAGACAAGTAAAGGTTTCTTATTCTTCGTCTATAAATATCCAAATTTTGATACCCAAGACCCCATAGATAGTTCGAACTGTATAGAAACAATAATCAATTTTAG